GGAAACAATGATAAATAGATACGAATACAGCAGAAAAAAAGGGGGGGGAAATCAAAAAAACAAGTAGAGACTAATTTTACAAAGTTATATACAAGTCGCTACCCCCCCCCTCGGTATTTCTTTAATTGAATTTCGTTTGATTAGACGGAAGTTCCTTAAAAACTTCCGCTTTCTTTAAAAGATTCTGAACAGTTTCTGTGGGTTGAGCACCCTTTTCAAGTAAATCTAGAATAACAGGAACATTTAAATAAGTTTGATTCTTCATTGGATCATAAAATCCCACCTTTCTAAGATCTTTTCCTTCTCTTCGGGATCGAACATCAATTGCAACGATTCGATAGACGGCTCATTGGGATAGATGTAGATGAACAATACCCCCCCTAGAACCGTATAGGAAGTTTTCTCCTCGTACGGCTCGAGAAAAAATGATTTGATTTGACGTTTTGTCTATGTATGCAATTCTAATAAATAAAATGACAAATGGGCCTATAAAATCAATTAGACTATGATTTCAGTCTTTTTTTTTCTTCCTAAAAATGAAAAAGAAACCATTCGTACTCATAACTCAAGTTGGATAACTCTCAACTAGCTCAAAGGAAAAATCTTTAGTAAATTTCATTTATTGAGTGGTCTTTACCCCCTTTTGTTTCTCTCGTTTCAAATTCTATTTGGAGTCTTTAGTCTGATCCAGTTATTGAGACTATCGAGACAATTAAAATGGTGTTTCCTTGTTCTTAGATCCTTTATTCTGATTTTTAATCATTGGGTTTAGACATTACTTCGGTGCTTCTTAATCCTTTCAAAATGGCAGCAACATACCCTTTTTGATTTCTTTCTATCAAAGAATCCTATGGACAGTTGATTCACGCGTGATACACTTTGAATCGAAAAAGTTGGATAAATTCCAACAAGTTTTACTTTTGAATTGAAAACTTGCTCGAATTGGATGCTTTCGATTTCTATATGGAAGATACATTTACGAAGTTGTTCCGATTGATTGGCATTAACCCTAGATCCTTGCCCCCGAGAAATGAATTAATCCTTTCTACTCGAGCTCCATCGTGGACTATTTACAACCCAACAAAAAATCGAGTGTAACAGAACAAACAATGTCGAGCCAAGAGCACCCTCATTCCTAGATAAATTGAAAATGGTGGATGTAAAAATCCACAATGGATCGTGTCCTTCAAGTCGCACGTTGCTTTCTACCACATCGTTTCAAACGAAGTTTTACCATAACATTCCTCGAATTTGGAACCGGTATGGAATTGATTCAATCATGGAATCATGAATAGTCATTGGTTCGGTTGTACATAGACATCGTAATCTAGACTTTTTCTTCTATATATATATATGATATGTGTATGTGGAACGATTTTTCTGAAAAAGTCTTAGCAAGAAAGCATCTTTAACATACATAAATAATATTTTAACATACATAAATAATATATAGATAATAGAAAGAAATAGAAATATATAAACGAATAATGAATCTGCATCTTCAAGTAACTCAATAGGATTGAGTAAACGATTTCCTACTTTTTGAGTACCGAAGATTCCACTTACAAGGAATCATTAAAAAATTTTAGTAAAAATAGTTCTAATTAAAATTGAAAAAGTTTCCTATTTAGACATAATTATTTAATTTGAAGAAAATTGAACAATTAAGTATCACGTTTGATCTTCATAGGAAGATCCGTTTTTCTTTTTTAATTGACTCATCACTGATTTAATTTAAAATAGATAAAAAGATCAAAGAAAAGAAGAAAGAAATCCAATTTTTTCATGAGATGGATAAAAAAATGATGTAAGTTAAGATTTGAATCTTTATTCTTTTCATCTGATTACGAAAATTAAAATTCAAAAAAAAATAGGGAGGGTTTTTCGTATCTATCAGATAGACTGAACAGTTGTCACTATTATAGATATTCTATAATATAGAATTTAAATAATTTCAGTTTAAATAGTTTAAGGGATCACAAATCGTTTTCACAAAAACCCCAAAATTTTTGTCATTAAAATAGAACGATACATATCATATATGCGATACTTTTCCTTAGTTTATATGATAAACTTTTTTTAACATAGGATTGAGTAATATTTCAATAATCGACTCTTGTCATAAAGTGAATAAAAGGGATAGGATAAATCACCCCTGCCTCAATCGGTACATAGATTTCCAATTTTTCATTAGAGCCAAACACGAAATACCTAAATAAAATGAGATTCAAAGAAAATAGATTGGCTCCATAACATATTTCTATATGTTATGGAACTTGATCATTTGTTAATGAGATTCAAACAGACACAGATATTCAAATTAATACGGATTAACTCCCCCTACTTCTTTCTATGGGAATAATGGAGCATAAAAAAGGGATATGCGCTGGGACGGAAGGATTCGAACCTCCGAATAGCGGGACCAAAACCCGTTGCCTTACCACTTGGCCACGCCCCATTTCAATTTCTAATCTAGACTAAGAAACAATAATATTGGTAT